TTCATAGTATCCTTCTTTTTAAGGGTAAGGAACTTCATTTTGAAGAATTGTATCAGAAATTGGAAGGGAAAATAGCTACATTGGAAGAGAAATTGGTCCAGAAATTGGACCAGAAATTGGAAGAGAAATTGGGACAGAAAATATATACATTGGATAAAAAATCATTAGCAAGAGAATTGAGTCTTTTAATCGATGAATTTGCTGAAGAATCAACATCAAATTGGAAAGGAATTTCTTTATTTCCGGAACAAAGACGAATTGATTCAGAAGATCCAGAAAAAGTTTTGAAATTTTTAATCGAAAGAGTCATAATCGATCCCATCATTCAAACAATATGCGATACAGCCATAATTCCTCCCATGGAAAAAACAACCCGAAAAAAATCGATTGGAATAAATAAAAAAGTCCCCCGATGGTCATACAAATTATTCAGCGAGGTAGAACAACTCGGAAAAACTGAAACAACGGAAGAGGGGGAAGTGTGGATAGTAGATCATCAAATTCGCTCGAGGAAAGCGAAACGTATAGTTCTTTTTACGCAGGGTCCAGAGAATGCCGACCCTAGTATCAAAACTATGACGAAGCCTGATGAAAGAGAAGAAGTGACTATGATAGATTATCCCTATGAAGCGGATTTTCGTCGAGACATAATAACTGGTTCTATGCGTGTTCAAAGACGTAAAACCCTTACGGGGAAAATGTTTCCCTTACATCCGTATTCCCCACTTTTTTTCGACAGAGTAGGATTTTCTTGGGATGTTCTTTTCGAACCATTCATATTATCAGTAATTGAGATTTCCGACCTAATACAAGACATTTTTAGAAAGGGTATAAAAGGAAGCGTAGCAAAAAGAATAAAGAGGTTDAAAAAAAAAAAAAAAATGTACATGGAGGAAAACAAAAGCTACGAAGAAATTCAAAAAGAAGTCAATGAAATGGAAAAGGGGCGGGACGGGCAGCCGGAAATGGAACGAATAGACAGGACACGAGAAAAAATATCAGACCTCTATGATGTCATTATTTATGCTCATGGAATAAGAGCTTTTATTTTACTAATTCAGTCGAGGCTTAGAAAATCTATTGTATTACCTTCATTGATACTAGCTAAAAATATTGTCCGTTTCTTATTACGCCAAGAGTCCGAGTGGGAGCAGGATATAAGGGAGATGAATAGAGAAGTGCATCTTATATGCACCTATAAAGGTATGCCAGTACTAGAAACAGGAAGAAACGGAATTTTTCCTCAAAACTGGGCCACAGAGGGTATACAAATAATGATAAGATTTCCTTTCCGTCTGAAACCTTGGCACCGATCTAAGATACGACCTTCTCGTAGGGATCCAAATCCAAAGCAGGAAAGTCTTGCTTCTTTTTTAACGATTTGGGGACTGGAAACTGACCGTCCTTTTGGTTCTCCTCTCGTAGGACTTGGTATTTTGTTTCGTTATTATTTTGGACCCCCTTTGAAAAAACTCCAAAAAGCAATTATAAAATGGAGTTTTCGAGCTCTAAAAAGTTTTAAAGAAAGAACAAAATTATTGTTTCTAAAGGTCCAAAAAGAACCAAAAAAATTGAGAGAGGATTCGAGTGAAATAAAAAAAGATTCTATAATCAATAATCAGATTATTCATGAATCATCCATTCAAACCCGATCTATGGATTGGACAAATTATTCACTGACAGAAATCAAAATTAAAGATCTGACTGATAGAACAAGCACAATCAGAAATCAAATAGAAAGAATTACAAAAGACAAGAAAAACGGATTTCGAACTCTAAAGATAAATATTAGTCCTAACAAACCAAGTTATGGTGCTCAAAAATTAGCATCACTAAAAAATTTTTTTCAGATATTAAAAAGAAGAAATGATAGATTAATCCGTAAATCACATTATTTTATAAAATGGATCGTGGAAAGGGTATACACGGATATCCTTCTAGAGAGCTTTCCATATATCATTAATCATCTTACTAATAGTCTTTATAGGCCCATGATCATTAGAAAACTTTTTCGTAAATTAAAAAAAAAAAAAATTTTTGATACAAAAGAGAAAAAGATAATTGAGCGTATTTCAACTATACAAAAAAAACTTTCACCTTCTCGTATTCGTCATAAGATTCAGACGAAGTCGGAGGTTTCTTTTAAATTATCCCTCGTGTCACAGGCCTATGTATTTTACAAATTATCACAAACCCAGGTTATTAACTTGTATAAGTTAAGATCTGTCCTTCAATATGACGGAGCGTCTTTATTTCTTAAGAATGAAATAAAAGATTATTTTCGAAGACAAGGAATAATTTCTTCCGAATTAAAGCATAAGAAACTTCAGAATTCTGGAATGAATCAATGGAAAAATTGGTTAAAGAGTCATTATCCATACGATTTATCTGGGCTAAAATGGTCTAAATTAGTACCGCAAAAATGGCGAAATAGAGTCAATCAACATTGTAAGGTTGAAAAGAAAAATTTAACCAAACGGGATTCATCTGAAAGAGAGGAAAAGGTTTCGTTATTGCTAAATAAAAACGATCATTTTCAAAAAATGTATAGATATGATCTTTTAGCATATCAATCGATTTTTTATGAAGATAAGAAGGACTCATATAATTACAACATACATAAACCGAAATTTGTTGATACGGGGGGGAGTATCCCTATTACTAATTTTATAAGAAAAGATTATTTTATGTATATAAAAAATCCAGATAGAAAATTTTTTGATACGAAAGGTCTTTTTTATCTCAAAATTAATAAAGATAAAGAAATCAACCCATCCAATCAAAAGGGTTTCTTTTCTTTTTTTGATTGGATGGGAATGAATGAAGAAAGACTAAATCGTCCTGTATCGAAACCGATACCTTGGTTATTCCCACAATTTGAGTTATTTTTTAATGTATCTAAAATGAAACCCGGGTTTATACCAATTCATTCACTTCTTTTTCATTTTAATGAAGATGTTAGTCAAAATAAAAATCTCACTCAAAAGAAAAAGGGGGATCTTATACTATCAAATGAAAAAGAAAAAAAATCTTTTGAATTAGAGAATCAAGAAGAAAAAAAAACCATAGGTCAAAGAGATCTCGCATCAGATGCCCAAAACCGAGGGAACCCTGAATCTGTTCTCTCAAACCAACAAAAATATATGGAAGAACTTTATACGAAATCAGATATGAAAATGGGTAGAACGAAAAATCAACCCCAAAGCATTTGGACTTGGGAAATAGACTTAGATGCGTTCATGAAAGGATCTTTTGCTTTGCAATTGAAATGGATGCTGAGTCCTTTGACTATGGAATTATTCGATTATGCGCTGTCCGTACTTGAATGGGAAAAGGAAAGCAGAATGACAACAAAGTTCGGTTTCGGCTTTATTAAGAAGGAGGAGTTAACTCTGGATCCAATGCTAATCCGGGATTTGAATCTTTCAAAAATCCTAAAAGAGGGAATATTTATTATCGAACCAGTTCGTATACCTGTAAAACATAATGTAGAATTTATTATGTATCAAACCATAAGGATTTCTTTGGTTCATGAGATGAAACAAAGAAATAATCAAAAAAGATACAGAGAAAATATGGATAATAATCATTTTGAGGAATCGATTGCAAGACATCAAATGATGACGAAAAATGGAAACAAAAATCATTATGATTTGCTTGTTCCTGAAAATATTTTATCGTCTAGACGGCGTAGAGAATTGAGAATTCTAAGTTGTTTCAATTCAAGGAATAGTAATTGTGTGGATAAAAATGCAGTATTTTGCAATGGGAACAAGGTAAAAACCTGTGGTCAATTTTTGGATGAAAGCAAAGATCTTGATAGAGATAAAATGAAATTAATTAAATTAAAATTCTTTCTTTGGCCCAATTATCGATTAGAAGATTTAGCTTGTATGAATCGCTATTGGTTTGATACTAATAATGGTAGTCGTTTCAGTATGTTAAGGATACATATGTATCCACGATTGAAAATTGATTGATGATACAATTGTCTTCCCCTACGATATATATCGGGTGGATAAATAGCTGCGCACATGCCTTGTCTTACATCCTTTTTTGATACATGAATACTAATTCAATGACGTATCAATTAGATCAGAAAATGAATCAATAAGGAAATTCGGATTGATTCTTGTGTATACCAGATCAAAATACCTCGCATTATTATTACTGATCAGTAAAATTCATATTCGTAAAATAAAAATAGTAAATTAATAAAAAAATTGACGAAATGAAATTATATAATATATATTTATTATTTTAAAGTTTTAAAGTTATGACAAAAAATTCATTCATGACAGTTATTTCGCAAAAAGAAAAGAAGGGATCTGTTGAATTTCAAGTCTTCTGTTTCACCAATAAGATACGCAAACTTACCTCACATTTAGAATTACACAAAAAAGACTATTCATCGCAGAGAGGTCTACGGAAAATTTTGGGAAAACGTCAACGACTTCTGGCTTATTTTTCAAAAAAAAATGGAGTACGTTATAAAGAATTAATCAGCCAATTGAATATTCGGGCGATAAAAAAACGTTAATTTGAACATTTTTTTATTTCATTTTTTGATCGTCAATTTTGATGAACTTCTTTTCGTTTTCAACAATTCATGAAAGAAGAACTACGTAAAAAACTTATGACTGGACCAGTTACAAGAAAAGATCTAATGATAGTCAATATGGGGCCTCACCACCCATCAATGCATGGCGTTCTTCGACTCATTGTTACTTTAGATGGGGAAGATGTTATTGATTGTGAACCAATAGTAGGTTATTTGCACAGAGGAATGGAAAAAATTGCGGAAAACCGAACAATTATACAATATTTGCCTTATGTAACACGGTGGGATTATTTAGCTACTATGTTTACAGAAGCAATAACTATAAATGCACCAGAACAGTTAGGAAATATTCAAGTACCTAAAAGGGCTAGCTATATTCGAGTTATTATGTTGGAGTTGAGTCGTATAGCTTCTCATTTATTATGGCTAGGGCCTTTTATGGCGGATATTGGTGCACAGACGCCCTTCTTTTACATTTTCAGAGAAAGAGAATTGATATATGATCTATTCGAAGCTGTCACTGGCATGAGAATGATGCATAATTTTTTTCGTATCGGAGGAGTCGCTGCCGATTTACCTTATGGCTGGATAGATAAATGTTTGGATTTCTGTGAGTATTTTTTAACAGCAATTGCTGAATATCAAAAGCTTATTACGCGAAATCCTATTTTTTTAGAACGAGTCGAAGGGGTGGGCCTTATTAGTGGAGAAGAAGCAATAAATTGGGGGTTGTCAGGACCGATGTTACGGGCTTCCGGAATAGAATGGGATCTTCGTAAAGTTGATCGTTATGAATGTTATGAAGAATTTGATTGGGAAGTTCAATGGCAAAAGGAAGGTGATTCATTAGCTCGTTATTTAATCCGAATTGGCGAAATGGTGGAATCTGTAAAAATTATTCAGCAAGCTCTAGAAGGCATTCCGGGGGGACCCTATGAGAATTTAGAAATCCGACGCTTTAATAGAGTAAAAGATACTGAGTGGAATAATTTTGAATATAGATTCATTAGTAAAAAACCCGCTCCCACCTTTGAGTTATCGCGACAAGAACTTTATGTAAGAGTCGAAGCCCCCAAGGGCGAATTAGGAATTTATTTAATAGGAGATCAGAGTGCTTTTCCATGGAGATGGAAAATTCGCCCGCCCGGTTTTATCAATTTGCAAATTCTTCCTCAGTTAGTTAAAAGAATGAAATTGGCTGATATTATGACAATACTAGGTAGCATAGATATCATTATGGGAGAAATTGATCGTTGAAATGATAATTGATACAACAGGAGTACAAGCTATCAATTCTTTTTCCATATTGGAATCCTTAAAAGAAGTCTATGGAACTATATGGATGCTTGTACCTATTTTGATTCTGATTTTGGGAATAACAATAGGTGTACTAGTAATTGTGTGGTTAGAAAGAGAAATATCCGCGGGGATACAACAACGTATTGGACCTGAATATGCCGGCCCCTTGGGAATTCTTCAAGCTCTAGCAGATGGAACAAAACTACTTTTCAAGGAGAACCTTCTTCCAGCAAGAGGCGATAAGGGTTTATTTAGTGTTGGGCCCTCCATAGCAGTCATATCAATTCTATTAAGTTATTCGGTAATTCCTTTTAGCTATCGGCTTATTCTAGTCGATCTCAGCAATGGCGTTTTCTTATGGATCGCCATTTCAAGTATTGCTCCCATTGGACTTCTTATGTCAGGATATGGATCAAATAATAAATATTCCTTTTTAGGCGGTCTAAGGGCTGCTGCCCAATCTATTAGTTATGAAATACCATTAACTCTATGCGTGTTATCAATATCTCTACGTGTGATTCGTTGAGGCATAAAATTTCCACAAATTTTTCTTTCGAGAGTTTTCTAAGAATGAACTAAAATACATTAAATAGAGAACGTTCTTTTTTATTAAACCTTCGGGTTGATGAACTAAAACAGATAGTTAGATGAGTGAAAGAAAACCGCTTCGAAATTCGCAGTAAAAAGATTGAGTCTCATTTCCTGTGTACAAGAATTACGCCAAAGTTAATATAAGTAAATAGAAGCAGTAAAGAAAACCTATTTATCCCAAGACTGGTTGATTAGTTATCAGGGCTTGAAGCGGGTTAAACAGATTCATTCTTTGGAGTTCGTGCTATCGTTTATATGTATTACTCTATATGACATGATACGAATTGTCGAAAAGATTGAGCAAAATGAGTGGATAGTTAGGAACACCAAGGTACACAAAGGATTAGTATATAGAGACTTTATAAGTTATCGGAAAAAATTCCACATAAACGAAATATTAATTGGGGCTTAAAATTAGTAGAAATGATCAAGTAGTACTCCCCAGAATTCCGATCCAGAGTATGTTGCTATTCACCAATAAAATGAATGACTATCAGGAACGAAGTAATCCTTTACTTCCCTTTTTAGATAAAAAAGGAAGAAAAAATAGAAAGAATGCAATTGCAAAATTTTTGATTATTCCTATAACTCTATTAAGTATACTTCATGTCAATTTTTTTGTAATCAAAAAGGATAGGGTGAGATATCTGTTAATATTTCTAAAAAGAGTATTTTATAAAGAGTTTAAATAAAGTCTCAAAAAAACTGAAAATAAAGAAAATTTCTAATATATATAAATTTATTAAAAATAAAAAAAAGTAAAGGATGAGATCAATTCAGAAGCCCTTTAGTATAGCAGACAGAATTCCATTGGTCTAATTCGGGACCTTTCAATTACTTTTGACTCTATCTATCCTACATAAATTTCAAGATTCAAAAATATGGAAGCAGTCTTTAGATTTATGCGCGACCCTCGAGGAGCCGTATGAGGTGAAAATCTCATGTACGGTTCTGGAATAGCGATGATAAATGAGATCTTATCACCGACTAGAATTATCTAACAGTTTAAGTACAGTTGATATAGTTGAAGCACAGTCCAAATATGGTTTGTGGGGATGGAATTTGTGGCGTCAACCTATAGGATTTCTCGTTTTTATAATTTCTTCTCTAGCCGAATGTGAAAGGTTGCCCTTTGATTTACCAGAAGCAGAGGAAGAATTAGTAGCAGGTTATCAAACAGAATATTCAGGGATTAAATTTGGTTTATTTTATGTTGCTTCCTATCTAAATCTACTCGTTTCTTCATTATTTGTAACAGTTCTTTACTTGGGAGGCTGGAATTTCTCTATTCCATACATATTCGTTACTGACCTTTTTGGACTAAATGCAAGGGATGGAGTCGTTGAAACAACAATTGGTATTTTCATTACACTAGCGAAAACTTTTTTGTTCTTGTTCATTTCTATCACAACAAGATGGACCTTACCTAGACTGAGAATGGACCAATTATTAAATCTTGGCTGGAAATTTCTTTTACCGATTTCTTTAGGTAATTTATTATTAACAACTTCTTCCCAACTCCTTTCACTATAATAAATATAATAAATATAAGCAAAATAGAATATTTTCTATTCACTAGTAACTAGATTGATAACCTGTTCCAAACAAGAAAAAGAAACAAACAACAATTTTTATCGAGATTTAGGATATGTTCCCTATGGTAACTGGGTTCCTGAATTATGGTCAACAAACAGTACGAGCGGCTAGGTACATTGGTCAAGGTTTTCTGATTACCTTATCCCATGCGAATCGTTTACCTGTAACTATTCAATACCCTTATGAAAAATTGATCACATCAGAACGTTTTCGTGGTCGAATCCACTTTGAATTCGATAAATGCATTGCTTGTGAGGTATGTGTTCGTGTATGTCCTATAGATCTACCTGTTGTAGATTGGAAATTGGAAACGGATATTCGAAAGAAACGACTGCTGAATTATAGTATTGATTTCGGAATCTGTATATTTTGTGGTAACTGCGTTGAGTATTGTCCAACAAATTGTTTATCAATGACTGAAGAGTATGAACTTTCGACGTATGATCGTCATGAATTAAATTATAATCAAATTGCTTTAGGCCGTTTACCAATATCAATAATTGACGATTACACAATTCGAACTATCTTAAATTGGCCTCAATTCAATAAAAAAGAACTGCCTTAAGAAATAAAAAAAGCTTTTTTTATTACTAAGGTTGTTATATAAATTGAACATATTTTTTTGTTTGTGAATAACTAACCTCACAATAACGCCTATTGATTTGATTAGGTCATGAAAATTGAAGATTTACTTGGAATTTTTTCCGTAACGATTTCAACTAGATTCGAACTACCCTTTCCGATAAGGAATCCAATTTGGACACTAACTATACCTACATAAATTCGCATCCATTAGAATCGCATCCAATTAGGAACGTGTCTTAAGACGATCAGCTTAACTTCTTTTCTCCTGGTCAGTTCAATAAAATCATGAAAGAGTCTGATTTTTTATATCTTTTTTTCATAGAATGGATTTACCTGGACCAATACATGATTTTCTTTTAGTCTTTTTGGGATCAGGTCTTATATTAGGAGGCCTCGGAGTGGTATTATTTACCAATCCCGTTTTTTCTGCTTTTTCGTTAGGATTGGTTCTTGTTTGTATATCTTTATTCTATATTCTAGCAAACTCTCAATTTGTAGCTTCTGCACAACTCCTTATTTACGTAGGAGCTATAAATGTTTTAATCATATTTGCTGTAATGTTCATCAACGGGTTAGAATATGACAAAAATTTCCGCCTTTGGACTCTTGGAGACGGAATTACTTTGTTAGTTTGTACCAGTATTTTTATTTTATTAGTTACTACTATTCTAAATACATCATGGTACGGAATTATTTGGACTACAAAATTTAATCAGATTATAGAACAAGATTTGATAAATAATAGTCAACAAATTGGCATTCATTTATCAACAGATTTTTTTCTCCCATTTGAACTCATTTCAATAATTCTTTTAGTTGCTTTGATCGGTGCAATTGCCGTGGCCCGCCAATAAGATTCAAAATCTTTCAAATTAAACACGTCACTCCAAATCAAACTTGATTCGTTTTCTCTTTTTTGTATCCATTTCTGTTCAATTCAAATCGAATTGATGTATAATTATAATAAAAAATATGAATGTCAATCTATTACTAAAATACTTCTTTGCTCTGTGTTTGTTTGGTATATTCGAGTGAATGAGATTTTTGTTCATATTTAAATGAATCAAGATTGATAAGGAGTTGCTCAATGATGCTCGAACATGTACTTGTTTTGAGTGCCTATTTATTTTCTATCGGTATCTATGGATTAATCACAAGCCGAAATTTAGTTAGAGCTCTTATGTGTCTTGAACTTATATTGAATGCGGTTAATCTGAATTTCGTAACGTTTTCTGACTTTTTTGATAGTCGTCAACTAAAAGGAAATATTTTCTCCATCTTTGTTATAGCTATTGCAGCCGCTGAAGCAGCTATTGGCCCGGCTATTGTTTCCGCAATTTATCGTAACAGAAAATCAACTCGTATTAATCAAGCGAATTTGTTGAATAAGTAGTATTTATATTATTATTATAGAAATTTGAAGAGTTATAAATTCAAATTAGAGTATTAAGTAGATAGAAAAAATCTCAGAAAGCAAAGTATTTTTGACCTCCTTTCTAAACCAACCCAGAAAAAAGTTTATTCGACAAGTTCTGGTGAATCATCGATTCGTCTGGTCTTTGCATATGTAATTCAGTTACATACAATACAGGGTGATACTAGACCGAAACTAATGAGATTCAAAAAAACAGGTATAGATCCAATGTCACATTCAGTAAAGATTTATGATACATGTATAGGATGTACTCAATGTGTCCGAGCCTGCCCCACAGATGTATTAGAAATGATACCTTGGGACGGGTGTAAAGCTAAACAAATAGCTTCCGCCCCAAGAACAGAGGACTGTGTTGGTTGTAAGAGATGCGAATCCGCCTGTCCAACCGATTTTTTGAGTGTTCGAGTTTATTTATGGCATGAAACAACTCGGAGTATGGGTCTAGCTTATTGATACGTTCCAGAAAACTCCACTTTAATCCTTTTTATTTTTGTTTACCGACAAAAACCCGCGCTCGAAATAGAAATATATATCTTATTTTGTTTCGAGTACGGGTTTTTTAGTCCAAGTGTATTTTGTCTTTACCACGAATTATTTTCCTTGGTTAACCTTAATTGTAGTTTTACCTATATTTGCGAGTTTATTAATTTTCTTCCTCCCCCATAGGGGTAATAAGGTAATTCGATGGTATACTATGTGTATATGTATCTTAGAATTCCTATTAACAATCTATGTATTCTGTTATCATTTCCAACCGGACGACCCATTAATACAATTGGCTGAAGATTATAACTGGATTCGCTTTTTTGATTTCCATTGGCGGTTGGGAATTGATGGGCTTTCTATAGGACCCGTTTTACTGACTGGATTCATCACGACTTTGGCGACTTTAGCGGCTTGGCCAGTTACTCGGGATTCCCGATTATTCCATTTCTTGATGTTAGCGATGTATAGCGGTCAAATAGGATTATTTTCTTCTCGAGACCTTTTACTTTTTTTTCTAATGTGGGAATTAGAATTAATTCCCGTTTATCTACTTTTATCCATATGGGGAGGAAAGAAACGTCTATACTCAGCTACAAAGTTTATTTTGTACACTGCAGGGGGTTCCGTTTTTCTGTTAATGGGAGTTTTGGGTATCGGGTTATATGGTTCTAATGAACCAACATTAAATTTTGAAACATTAGCTAACCAATCGTATCCTGTGGGATTAGAAATAATATTCTATATTGGATTTCTTATTGCTTTTGCTGTAAAATCGCCGATTATACCTCTACATACATGGTTGCCAGATACCCATGGAGAAGCGCATTATAGTACTTGTATGCTTTTAGCCGGAATCCTATTAAAAATGGGAGCATATGGGTTGGTTCGCATTAATATGGAATTATTACCTCACGCGCATTCTATCTTTTCTCCTTGGTTGATGATAGTAGGCACAATGCAAATAATCTATGCAGCTTCAGCATCTCCGGGGCAGCGTAATTTAAAAAAAAGAATAGCATATTCCTCTGTATCTCATATGGGGTTCATAATTATAGGAATTAGTTCTATAACGGATACGGGATTCAACGGGGCCATTTTACAAATAATCTCTCATGGATTTATTGGTGCTGCTCTTTTTTTCCTAGCAGGAACCAGTTATGATAGAATACGTCTTGTTTATCTCGACGAAATTGGCGGAATAGCCATTTCAATGCCAAAGATATTCACACTTTTCAGTACTTTTTCGATGGCTTCCCTGGCGTTACCGGGCATGAGCGGTTTTTTTGCCGAATTAATAGTCTTTTTTGGAATAATTACCAGCCAAAAAATTTTTTTCATGTCCAAAGTCCTAATTACTTTTGGCATGGCAATTGGGATGATATTAACTCCTATTTATTTATTATCTATGTTACGCCAAATGTTCTATGGATACAAGTTAGTAAATAATGCAAACTCTTCGTTTTTTGATTCCGGTCCGCGAGAGTTATTTGTTTCACTCGTTATCTTTCTACCAGTAATAGGTATTGGAATTTACCCGGATTTCGTTCTCTCACTATCCGTTGAGAAGGTCGAAGTTGTTCTATCAAATTTTTTTTATAGATAGTTTCCATTTGAAACTTTCTTTTTTATGTAACACAAAAAAACGAATTAATTAGAATTAAAATCGGACAGTTTGACGTTTGTGAGAACCATTTGAATCACTATACTACTCGATTGAAATGGTTCTCGACGAAACTTGCTTTTTTGTATGTATATGGGATATCCCCCGTCCTGTAGTTTTATTCGTCAGGTTAGGTCCTTTCTTCAATTTAGGTACTTTTTAATAGAAATGAACCATAACTATGTAATCCTATTCCTAATAAATTGACTCCAAAATAGCATATCCAAATAATAAGAAATCCTAGAGAAGCCACAATTGCAGAATTTTCACTTTTCAAATTGATATTTGTTTTAATATGTAAATAAATTGCGAATACGGTCCAAGTAATAAAAGCCCACGTTTCCTTTGGGTCCCAATTCCAATATGACCCCCAAGCTTCGTTAGCCCATACTGCTCCTGAAAGGATACCTATGGTTAAAAAGATAAATCCGAGACTAATAACACGGGAACTCCAATGATCGAATTGTTCAATTAACTGGGACCTATAAAAATTCCTAAGAGAAAAGAGATGGGTGCTTTGTAAAATATTGTTTTCTTCGTTGATGTATTGGATCTTCCCGAAGAACAAAGACTCGTTTAATAAAAGTTTTTTTTTACCAACAAGGCTTATATTGTTTTGAAATGTAATGACTAGAAGGGCTACTGATAATAATGATCCGCATAAAAGGGCTGCATAGGCCAATATCATCATACTTACATGCATCATTAACCACTGGGATTGAAGAGCGGGGACTAAGATTGTGGATTGCCTCATTTGGGCTAAAAAGCCCGAAGTAGCAAAGCCTTGGGTAAAAATAGCACCGGGCGCTGTTATTGCATTTACAATTTTTTTAAGGTTTTTAAAATAAGGAATCATATGAATAATATAAAAACTCCACGAAAGGAAGATTAATGATTCATATAAATTACTTAACGGGAAATGCCCTGAAAAAATCCATCGAATACCTAATAATCCTGTTATACAGGAAAAAGTAAGTAGCATACCCTTTTCTAATGAATCATTTAGTTCTACTATTTCGTTGACTACTAAAGTCATTAAATGAATTGTAATTACAATTGAAACGATCGAAAAGGAAATATGATTGAAAAGATGCTCCAAAGTTAAAAATATCATAAGAATATATATATAAAGAAAAGAAATCCCTCAATTACAAATTATGAACTAGAAATTAAGAATTAAATTTATTTTGTTGTGATTATTCTTTTTTCTAGGGCTATTAGATTACCTTGTAGAATTTGTAAAAGGCTGTGCCGCTACTCGGACTCGAACCGAGACGCTCTAGCACTGCTTCCTAAGAGCAGCGTGTCTACCAATTTCACCATAGCGGCTTGTTTGAAATCATAATAGCCTTTTTTTCGTTAATCGTCGAGATTGAACGAGTGACCCCAATGGCGATATTTTGATAAAAACATTCCAAATTTTTTGTTTTCTAAGGAATAGGAATATATACAATAGCATTTTTGAGAAAGTTCTAAAGATATATTTTGATTTACCAAGAAAAATTCTTCGTACATAATATCTCACAAAATCGAAATTGAAAATAGAAAAAAATGAATTGAATAAAACAATTAAAAAATTTTTCTATTTTTATAGAAGTAAAGATAAAAAAGATATATAACAATTCAGAAACATAAAGAATCCGGTAGGGAACGATTTTAATAAAATGAATTCTATTATGTATTAAGATTAAGGATCCCTTTTTGCCTAAAGCTTTTTTGTTTGTTCTTCCATAGATCTAAAACCCACTTTTCTTTTCTATCAGCTATTGGGACCGGCCGGTTGATGGGGAAAGTAAGAATCCCCATCCCATAAATGATAAAATAGACTAAAACATACTAAAAGAAGGGTAGTGAAATCCTCTCCGTTTCAAACAAAAAAGTCTCGTATAAAGTGGGTTTACATATCATAAGAGAGAAGCAGGATCTATTTGATGTTGATTAATTCAACAAAAATTTAATGAATACAAAGCATTAATTGTATTTCTAAATTAAATAAATGATTGTTTTTTTCGCCTTTTTTATGAATAGAAATGCTAAAGGAAATTTTGTAGAAGTTTTTTTGAGTCAGATCAATTCATATTATTCTAAGATTTGATTACTTATTTTTCGTATAAAAAAACTTTTCGAATTCCCGGTAGAAAGAGATTTCGCTAATGCAAAAGCTTTTAATGCTGCCGAATATCCTTTTCTTTTCCAAACATTTTTACGAATACGCTTTTTGGAAATTGAAGTACGCTTTTTTGGAACTGCCATTCAAAAATGAATAGGTTATTCATTGTTCTAGTTGGATGTGAAAGACATCTAGTATTCAAAGCAAAGGAATCTTTTTATCCTATTTTTTTTAGTTATAGACCTTTTTTTATTCTAAGTTTTTTTATAAAATATCTCAAAAAACTAGAAATATCTAAAAATGATCTATCAGATTATCAGAGACTCCCCCTTTTCTTATTCTAATTTCTATTTATTGAATACGATGTACCATAAAAAAGAAAATAAAGAAGCAAACTTTAGACTTCTATTTCTGTTTATTTTTCTTATGTGACTTTTCTTTTTTGTATTTCATATTTTTTATATGTCACATAAAAAACCCATTGAAAGGTTAAAATTTAAAAGAATTAAGTAAGCTCCTCTTACCTAATCCTAATTACCTAATAGAAACTTGACTCTTTTTAACAAATACGTGGTATTTTTTTCTTTCTTATTGAAACGAGACTAGTTATTATTTAGTTAGAGTAGACATGCTTTGATATGTTTTTTTCAATTTTTAATTTTTATTTTATGTAAAGTCGAAAGTAAAGTAAAGTCCTGGCTAGCATAGAACAAGATAAATATGCTTTATTGTTCTGGAAATAGAAGACAATCAATCAAAAAGTTTTGCAGAGAACTAATAACTTAACTGATTCCGAATAAACAAATTTAAAGAGTTTCTAGTTTTTAACTTAAATTAGATTATGAATCTTAGTAGATCTTGTAATTCATATCAGTATCAGACTTACGTCCTTTTTGTCTAATTTTTGATCAGCTTTCTATTTATGGATTTATCAAACGAATAATGAAAGGTATAAATTTTTGATATTCTCTATATTCATAGGTTTTAATAGTTTAATTAATAACTAAGTATTTACTTTCACTAATAACTATTTGGTCATTTGACCAATTAGAACTTCTTGAGTTGAATATTAATAAATAAAAAAATGTTTATTCTAAGAATTTCGCTTTCGAATAGCAATAAAATTCTATTATCGCATATCTTAATTTATTTTTATTGACCTCCTTCGAAAGAGGTAAAAGCCGGGAAATCGAAAATCAAATTTTATTTTTTATGGAACATATCTACCAAAATGCATGGATCATACCTTTTATTCCACTTACAGTTCCGTTGTTAATCGGAGCAGGACTTCTTCTTTTTCCTAAGACAACAAAAAATCTTAGGCGTATGTGGGCTTTTCCTAGTATTTTGTTGTTAACTATAGTTATGATTTTTTCAATTAAATTATCTATTCAGCAAATAAATAGCAGTTCTATCTATCAAGCTGTCTGGTCTTGGACCATCAATAATGATTTTTCTTTAGAGTTCGGTTACTTGGTTGATCCACTTACTTCTATTATGTTAATGTTAATTACTACTGTTGGTATTCTAGTTCTTATTTATAGTGACAATTATATGCTTCATGATCAAGGATATTTGAGATTCTTTGCTTATCTGAGTTTTTTCAATACTTCTATGCTTGGCTTAGTTACTAGTTCAAATTTAATACAAATTTATATTTTTTGGGAATTAGTTGGAATGTGTTCGTATCTATTAATAGGTTTTTGGTTTACACGACCTGCTGCAGCAAATGCTTGTCAAAAGGCATTTGTAACTAATCGTGTAGGGGATTTTGGTTTATTATTAGGCATTTTAGGCCTTTATTGGCTAACAGGTAGTTTCGAATTTCGCGATTTGTTCGAAATATTCAATACCTTGCTTTATAATAACGAAGTCTATTTTTTAATTGGAACTGTATGTACTTTCTTATTATTTGCTGGTGCAGTTGCCAAATCTGCCCAATTCCCCCTTCATGTATGGTTACCGGATGCTATGGAGGGACCTACTCCTATTTCGGCTCTTATACATGCTGCTACTATGGTAGCTGCGGGGATTTTTCTTGTTGCTCGACTTTTTCCTCTTTTGATACTCATTCCCTCTATATTACATCTGATTGCTTTAATTGGTATAATAACAGTACTTTTAGGAGCCACTTTAGCTCTTGCCCAAAAAGACATTAAGAGAAGTTTAGCTTATTCTACAATGTCTCAATTGGGGTATATGATGTTAGCTCTAGGTATGGGGTCTTATCGAGCTGCTTTATTCCATTTGATCACGCATGCTTACTCAAAAGCATTGTTGTTTTTAGGATCTGGATCTATTATTCATTCTATGGAAACTATTGTTGGGTATTCTCCAGATAAAAGTCAAAATATGGTTTTTATGGGGGGTTTAAAAAAACACGTGCCAATCACAAAAACTTCTTTTTTTTTAGGTACACTTTCTCTTTCTGGTATTCCACCTCTTGCTTGTTTTTGGTCTAAAGATGAAATTCTTAATGATACGTGGTTGTATTCACCAACTTTCGCAATCATAGCCTGGGCTACAGCAGGATTAACTGCATTTTATATGTTTCGCATCTATTTACTCGTGTTTGAGGGTCATTTAAACGTTCATTTTCAAAATTATAACGGAAAAAAAAGTAGTTCCTTCTATTCAATATCTTTATGGGGTCAAGATGGACTGAAACTTATTAACAAAAATTTTCGTTTATTAACTTTGTTACCAATAAAAAATAACGAAAATCTTTCTAAAAATCCACACGAAAGTATCAAAAAACCAATGCGATCCTTTATTATTAAAAATAGTGAACATAAAAAAATTGCTCCATATCCTCATGAATCGGATAATACTATGTTATTTCCTCTACTTCTATTAATTTTTTTGACTTTGTTCATTGGATTCCTAGGAATTCCTTTCAATCAAGAAGGCATAGATTTGGATATATTGTCCAAATGGTTAAGCCCATCTGTAACTCTTTTACATCAAAAATTGAATAATGAAAATTTTTTTGATTGGTCTGAATTTGTGTTAAATGCAATCCTTTCGGTTAGTATAGCTTATTCCGGAATAGTTATAGCGTCTTTTTTATATAAACCTATTTATTCGCCCTTACAAAATTTTTCTTTAATTAATTTTTTTGCCAAAAGGTATCTAAATAGGGTTTTTTCGGACAAAATTCAAAATCTAATATATGATTGGGCCCATCATCGTGGTTACATAGATGCTTTTTATACAACATACGTAATTCGGAGTGTAAGAGGGTTGTCCGAACTAGTAAATTTTTTTGATAGGCGGGTAATTGATGGAATTCCAAATGGATTGGGTGTTGCAAGTTTTTTTCTAGGAGAAGGTCTCAAGTATGTAGGTGGTGGGCGCATTTCTTCTTACCTTTTTTTGTATTTATTCTATGCGTCAATTTTTTTATTAATTTACTATTTTTATTTTACGAATATGAATTTTACTGATCAGTAATAATAATGCGAGGTATTTTGATCTGGTATACACAAGAATCAATCCGAATTTCCTTATTGATTCATTTTCTGATCTAATTGATACGTCATTGAATTAGTATTCATGTATCAAAAAAGGATGTAAGACAAGGCATGTGCGCAGCTATTTATCCACCCGATATATATCGTAGGGGAAGACAATTGTATCATCAATCAATTTTCAATCGTGGATACATATGTATCCTTAACATACTGAAACGACTACCATTATTAGTATCAAACCAATAGCGATTCATACAAGCTAAATCTTCTAATCGATAATTGGGCCAAAGAAAGAATTTTAATTTAATTAATTTCATTTTATCTCTATCAAGATCTTTGCTTTCATCCAAAAATTGACCACAGGTTTTTACCTTGTTCCCATTGCAAAATACTGCATTTTTATCCACACAATTACTATTCCTTGAATTGAAACAACTTAGAATTCTCAATTCTCTACGCCGTCTAGACGATAAAATATTTTCAGGAACAAGCAAATCATAATGATTTTTGTTTCCATTTTTCGTCATCATTTGATGTCTTGCAATCGATTCCTCAAAATGATTATTATCCATATTTTCTCTGTATCTTTTTTGATTATTTCTTTGTTTCATCTCATGAACCAAAGAAATCCTTATGGTTTGATACATAATAAATTCTACATTATGTTTTACAGGTATACGAACTGGTTCGATAATAAATATTCCCTCTTTTAGGATTTTTGAAAGATTCAAATCCCGGATTAGCATTGGATCCAGAGTTAACTCCTCCTTCTTAATAAAGCCGAAACCGAACTTTGTTGTCATTCTGCTTTCCTTTTCCCATTCAAGTACGGACAGCGCATAATCGAATAATTCCATAGTCAAAGGACTCAGCATCCATTTCAATTGCAAAGCAAAAGATCCTTTCATGAACGCATCTAAGTCTATTTCCCAAGTCCAAATGCTTTGGGGTTGATTTTTCGTTCTACCCATTTTCATATCTGATTTCGTATAAAGTTCTTCCATATATTTTTGTTGGTTTGAGAGAACAGATTCAGGGTTCCCTCGGTTTTGGGCATCTGATGCGAGATCTCTTTGACCTATGGTTTTTTTTTCTTCTTGATTCTCTAATTCAAAAGATTTTTTTTCTTTTTCATTTGATAGTATAAGATCCCCCTTTTTCTTTTGAGTGAGATTTTTATTTTGACTAACATCTTCATTAAAATGAAAAAGAAGTGAATGAATTGGTATAAACCCGGGTTTCATTTTAGATACATTAAAAAATAACTCAAATTGTGGGAATAACCAAGGTATCGGTTTCGATACAGGACGATTTAGTCTTTCTTCATTCATTCCCATCCAATCAAAAAAAGAAAAGAAACCCTTTTGATTGGATGGGTTGATTTCTTTATCTTTATTAATTTTGAGATAAAAAAGACCTTTCGTATCAAAAAATTTTCTATCTGGATTTTTTATATACATAAAATAATCTTTTCTTATAAAATTAGTAATAGGGATACTCCCCCCCGTATCAACAAATTTCGGTTTATGTATGTTGTAATTATATGAGTCCTTCTTATCTTCATAAAAAATCGATTGATATGCTAAAAGATCATATCTATACATTTTTTGAAAATGATCGTTTTTATTTAGCAATAACGAAACCTTTTCCTCTCTTTCAGATGAATCCCGTTTGGTTAAATTTTTCTTTTCAACCTTACAATGTTGATTGACTCTATTTCGCCATTTTTGCGGTACTAATTTAGACCATTTTAGCCCAGATAAATCGTATGGATAATGACTCTTTAACCAATTTTTCCATTGATTCATTCCAGAATTCTGAAGTTTCTTATGCTTTAATTCGGAAGAAATTATTCCTTGTCTTCGAAAATAATCTTTTATTTCATTCTTAAGAAATAAAGACGCTCCGTCATATTGAAGGACAGATCTTAACTTATACAAGTTAATAACCTGGGTTTGTGATAATTTGTAAAATACATAGGCCTGTGACACGAGGGATAATTTAAAAGAAACCTCCGACTTCGTCTGAATCTTATGACGAATACGAGAAGGTGAAAGTTTTTTTTGTATAGTTGAAATACGCTCAATTATCTTTTTCTCTTTTGTATCAAAAATTTTTTTTTTTTTTAATTTACGAAAAAGTTTTCTAATGATCATGGGCCTATAAAGACTATTAGTAAGATGATTAATGATATATGGAAAGCTCTCTAGAAGGATATCCGTGTATACCCTTTCCACGATCCATTTTATAAAATAATGTGATTTACGGATTAATCTATCATTTCTTCTTTTTAATATCTGAAAAAAATTTTTTAGTGATGCTAATTTTTGAGCACCATAACTTGGTTTGTTAGGACTAATATTTATCTTTAGAGTTCGAAATCCGTTTTTCTTGTCTTTTGTAATTCTTTCTATTTGATTTCTGATTGTGCTTGTTCTATCAGTCAGATCTTTAATTTTGATTTCTGTCAGTGAATAATTTGTCCAATCCATAGATCGGGTTTGAATGGATGATTCATGAATAATCTGATTATTGATTATAGAATCTTTTTTTATTTCACTCGAATCCTCTCTCAATTTTTTTGGTTCTTTTTGGACCTTTAGAAACAATAATTTTGTTCTTTCTTTAAAACTTTTTAGAGCTCGAAAACTCCATTTTATAATTGCTTTTTGGAGTTTTTTCAAAGGGGGTCCAAAATAATAACGAAACAAAATACCAAGTCCTACGAGAGGAGAACCAAAAGGACGGTCAGTTTCCAGTCCCCAAATCGTTAAAAAAGAAGCAAGACTTTCCTGCTTTGGATTTGGATCCCTACGAGAAGGTCGTATCTTAGATCGGTGCCAAGGTTTCAGACGGAAAGGAAATCTTATCATTATTTGTATACCCTCTGTGGCCCAGTTTTGAGGAAAAATTCCGTTTCTTCCTGTTTCTAGTACTGGCATACCTTTATAGGTGCATATAAGATGCACTTCTCTATTCATCTCCCTTATATCCTGCTCCCACTCGGACTCTTGGCGTAATAAGAAACGGACAATATTTTTAGCTAGTATCAATGAAGGTAATACAATAGATTTTCTAAGCCTCGACTGAATTAGTAAAATAAAAGCTCTTATTCCATGAGCATAAATAATGACATCATAGAGGTCTGATATTTTTTCTCGTGTCCTGTCTATTCGTTCCATTTCCGGCTGCCCGTCCCGCCCCTTTTCCATTTCATTGACTTCTTTTTGAATTTCTTCGTAGCTTTTGTTTTCCTCCATGTACATTTTTTTTTTTTTTTTCAACCTCTTTATTCTTTTTGCTACGCTTCCTTTTATACCCTTTCTAAAAATGTCTTGTATTAGGTCGGAAATCTCAATTACTGATAATATGAATGGTTCGAAAAGAACATCCCAAGAAAATCCTACTCTGTCGAAAAAAAGTGGGGAATACGGATGTAAGGGAAACATTTTCCCCGTAAGGGTTTTACGTCTTTGAACACGCATAGAACCAGTTATTATGTCTCGACGAAAATCCGCTTCATAGGGATAATCTATCATAGTCACTTCTTCTCTTTCATCAGGCTTCGTCATAGTTTTGATACTAGGGTCGGCATTCTCTGGACCCTGCGTAAAAAGAACTATACGTTTCGCTTTCCTCGAGCGAATTTGATGATCTACTATCCACACTTCCCCCTCTTCCGTTGTTTCAGTTTTTCCGAGTTGTTCTACCTCGCTGAATAATTTGTATGACCATCGGGGGACTTTTTTATTTATTCCAATCGATTTTTTTCGGGTTGTTTTTTCCATGGGAGGAATTATGGCTGTATCGCATATTGTTTGAATGATGGGATCGATTATGACTCTTTCGATTAAAAATTTCAAAACTTTTTCTGGATCTTCTGAATCAATTCGTCTTTGTTCCGGAAATAAAGAAATTCCTTTCCAATTTGATGTTGATTCTTCAGCAAATTCATCGATTAAAAGACTCAATTCTCTTGCTAATGATTTTTTATCCAATGTATATATTTTCTGTCCCAATTTCTCTTCCAATTTCTGGTCCAATTTCTGGACCAATTTCTCTTCCAATGTAGCTATTTTCCCTTCCAATTTCTGATACAATTCTTCAAAATGAAGTTCCTTACCCTTAAAAAGAAGGATACTATGAACTTTATTGAGTTTATTTATCAAATTTGTCTCTATCGAATTTTTGACTGCAGTTTCATTTAGGATTGAAGGTAAAAAAAATTTTTGAATTATTCCACGATAGGATCCGTTTAAGAGAGGATCATATATTTTAGGCAAGTATTCTTCTTTAGTTTTATTATTGCATAATCGAGTCTTTTTTTCGAGTACATCCAGATAAGGAGATCCTCTGTCTAGGGCTTCAATTCTATCTCGAAACTCGTTCCTTAGGCTCCTCCATTTTTTTTCGTTGGTATAAATCCAACAATAATAATTGTGCAGTTCATCATAGAAGAATTTATCCAGTTCATCACAGACGAATTTTTTTGTTGTAAAAAAATAAAAATACATTTTTTGTCGTAGCATTTCAAAAAAAGCTGATAAACTGGATGGATATGTAAAAGAAATTCTTCGTTTTCCATCACTTTGACATGTATAAAAAAAATATTGTGACATTTCGTTTCTTACAGCATGTTCGAATCGATAATTTTTTATATATCGCAACGGGCGATTCCATCGTTTATAGTCGAAAAGAAGACTC